TTTTTTCTTAGTTTTATTTTCACATCGCTTGGTCAGAAAAAAGAATATGTGAGAGAATTCTAGGAATTGCGCATTCAATTCAATGATACATTCATTATATGAATATTAATAATTACATGAATAATGAGATTCTCTATATTATTTAATATAGAATTTGAATAATATATATTAATAGATAAGAAATAAAAATTTGAATATTCGAAATATAATATTAATATAGAATCTTATAAATATAGAGAATAAATGAATATAGATAAGATAGAGATATAAGCGGGTAGCGGGAATCGAACCCGCATCGTTAGCTTGGAAGGCTAGGGGTTATAGTCGACGTTGATTTATCATTTTTAACGTCTCTAATTCAAAACCGAACGTGAAACTTTGGTTTCATTCGGCTCCTTTATGCAAGATGGACAAATTTCACATATCTCAGATGGGAACTAAATTACAAAATCAAAAAAATTTCGGCCCATAACATCTATGTCAGCTTTTCTGTTTGAATGCATTCAAAACAACCCGCTTTATAGATGATCCCTATAGAAGAGTGGGATTATAATTCTAACGATCTTTCTGGTTGCTTCGTTCTCTATTTCTATTTGAAAGAATCCTTAGGAAAAGCATTTTGTTTCCACCGAGCTAAAACAATATAATATGTCGATGTCTCTAGTAAACCAAAGACATCGTTTCATAGCTATTTTGCCTCAATCTCTTTTATACAAATAAAAAATTGAAGATTTAGTTACGATTAGAAAGACGCCCTTCTCTCTTTATCCATGGATCCTTTACTCATACTCATTCAATTGGAAGTATTGATCCAATTCAAAAACAAATTATGTTTCGTAATTTAATAATCCAATTTTGTTTTTTTTTTCAATTTCTAATTGACTCTTTTGGATACAAATCACGAGAATATCTATTCTTCCTCGAATCTTTCATTGAGAGGGAAAGGATTAAATCCTTTTAAGAAATAAAGTTTTTGATCGGAATATTAATCAAACCGAAGGACCCCTTAACTATTTAAGGGGTTAATAGAACGAATCACACTTTTACCACTAAACTATACCCGCTACAATGTAATTATTGTATATAAATGGATCTTTTGTCGAACAAAAAATGGGTCATAATTAAAGACGACAGGATCAGAAAAAATCATGAAAATTAGAGCGTTGGCGTACTTTGGTCAAGGAGACTAATGAGATTGGGGAAAGAGGATTCATTTTAATAACTAAATAACACGTTTTTTTCTCTTTTCTTTTGATGGGACAGATACGTCTCGATAAAAATACGTACGCCATAACATAAATTGTGCAAGAATATATGGTTCCATTCTTTCCTTTTTTTTATTCCAGTAGAGTAAATGTAATAAAAAAAGATTAAATAATTAAGAAATGACATTTCGATTCTGTATGATAGGAATAGAAATAGTCTTTATTATGATTGTTATTGAAACAACAACAATCATTTTTGTTTCAAATTCAAATAAAATTAAAGAACTTTTTTCTATGATTCATTGGAACAAAAAAGGCCCGGCGAGGTACTGACCGGGCCAGGCCATGGAAGTCAAAAAGGCTCTTGCAGACGAAGTCAAAGAGGTACCTTTTTTATTATTTATTTAAATTTAAATTATTATTAGTTATTTAGTTTTAGTTAATTTATATATTTATTTTATTATTACTTTATATTTATTACTTATATAATTATAATATAAAATATTCCTTTCTATAATATAGAATTGGGGTATTTAGAATTCTATAGGTAGTTATATATATATGAATTTATATTCGTTGGAATAGTGGAGTGGAGATATCTCTTTCTATCCCTTACTTTATCTAAATGGAATTACTTATTTTTATTTTCTATATTTTTTTCATTTTTTTATATGTCTAGATAATTATATATCTATATAATAATTATATAATGAATAATAAAGAGGTAGAAAGAAAGGGTCTTTTTTCAAGCCTTACTTTTTTGTGTAATGTAACCTAGTAATTATCCTTTTTCGATTGGGGGAGATGGCTGAGTGGACTAAAGCGTCGGATTGCTAATCCGTTGTACGGGTTTTTCGTACCGAGGGTTCGAATCCCTCTCTTTCCGCTTTTGTCAATGCCTTGGTATTTTTTATTTATCTTTCCATTTTTCTTTCGACGAGTCTTTTTTTTATTTAATTTTAATTAATAGTTAAAGATGCGGAATAGCTAAAATACTAAGAACATTTCAAAATCAAGCAAGGAAAACAGAAACTTTATCTTTCTTTTTTATTCTTCACGTCCAGGATTACGTCCTGGATCATTAGATAGGAATCCGAAGATAAAGAGAGAAACAAAGAATATCACTACTGTGTAAACAAATAGTTTGAGAGTAAGCATTACACAATCTCCAAGATCATTTTTTTGGAAAAAAAGAGAATAGATTCTCTGTTTTTATACCACATACCTTATTTTGACACCAAGAAATGGTTTTTCTAAATCTATAGAAATAGAAAAGAATTTTCAGAAATTTATTTGTAATAAGAGTCAAGTCTTTCATTACCAAAATGCTTTTTTCATACCCACAATTAGATATTGTGGGGGACTCTACTAGGTTCTTTCAATGTAAAAAAGTTCCGAATGAGGAACTGGGGTGAGCCCAGACTTCTCGTGGCGATCCAAGAATTTCAGTATTTGAATCGAAGGGTTATATTATAAGACTTATCTGATCTTATCAATTGTTAGAATTTTTTTTTTAGACTAAATCATGAATTTTTCTAGGACAGTATTAAAGATCTCATCGAAAACTTACAGCAGCTTGCCAAACAAAAGCTAAGAGAAAAAATAGCAAAGGTATTACTGGCATAAAATCTACGATTGGATTCAAAAAAGCGTAAGCCTCGGGCAATTTGGCGAAGAAAAAACTACTTGAAGAAAGAGCAGAATTAAGCCAAATACAGATCAAACTAAAGATATTAAGCATAACAAACATTTTGTTCTTTGTTCTTGAAGATAATTGTATTTATTTTGATTGAGTTATTAATATGATGAGTTATTAATAATATAATCTTATTTTGATTTTTTTATTTTGATTTGAAGTTCTATAAGAAAAAATGAGTCAAAAATCAAAATAAGGTAGACCAAAAAAACTTTTCTTTGATTTGAATTAACCCAATCAAAAAGCCTTCAATTCTCAAATCAAAAGAGAATAGAAAAAATCATACTTTCATACAATATCTTAATCGAATTGTATGTAATGATCAATAAATTTCGTTTAATTCTATATCTAAATGTCTCAAAATCTTAGCAACAATCTAATATATTCTATTATATAGATTTGGACTAGAATTGACGAACAACTAATACCAATATTAGTCTTTATTAATGTCGAATAGAAATACAAAATGGGGCGTGGCCAAGTGGTAAGGCAACGGGTTTTGGTCCCGGTATTCGGAGGTTCGAATCCTTCCGTCCCAGAGCATACCTATGATATATATCATATCAGAATATAATATATTATACATATCTGAATAGAATATATCATATCAGAATATAGATTCTCTGTTTTATATCAGAATAAAAGAAAGATTGCCTTTATTTTAAATAACCTTATGTTTTTTTTTAAGAGTAGAATAAGATTAAGATTGATTATAATTTGATTTTTATTTCCTTTTACTATAATGAAAGGTTCTTATCTGAATTCTATCTTTTTCATAAATGGAATCGTGTTCAAATAACACAGATGGAATTGAATCTATTTGTATCCAGGTAAGAGGTAAGACGGGAGCATAGATAAAACCATATTTCTATTTTAGTTAGTTACTCATAAAAAAAAGAAATTAAATTCGTTTTTTGATGTCTTTATTTGTTTGAAATCGTTGATGGTTTAATACGAATATGAATTTATCTCTATTATTATGAAAATGCTATTTTTACTGTAAAACTTTATTCAAATAATGTAATGATATTGAAATAGGTTCAATCAATTTAATCTTTTTACTAATGTCTTATGAGTCTTTGGTACTCGAAGAAGTGTGAAAGTGGTGAATCTGTTTTATCAAGTCACCTCAAAAGGCAGATTCAAAAAAAAGAACTTATTTTGTAGTATTTATTATTTCAATTTTTTTCTATTCTATTCTATATTCTAATATAAAATATAGAAAAAAATTATATATTATAAAAATCTTTATTCCATAATATAGAATATATATGGGGTTAAATTGAATTCTTGCTGAGACTTCTTCAGAAATTACCCATTCATAAAAGTATAGATTACTATGTACCGACCGAACCAATGATTATTCATGATTCCATGATTGAATCAATTACATACTGGTTACAGCAGCCTACTAGAGAAATGTTATGGTAAAACTTCGTTTAAAACGATGTGGTAAAAAGCAACGTGCGACTTGAAGGATATGGTCGGCTGTGGATTCTTACATCCATCATTTTAGATTCATTATATAGGAATGGGGGTGCTCTTGGCTCGACATCGTTTGTTCTGTTTCACTAGAACCCTCCTTTTTTTTTTGGGGGGGGGGGGGTTGCGGTGTAAATAGTACATGATCATGATGAAGCTCGAGTAAAAAGTATTGATTCATTTTTAAAGGGCACGGATCTAGGGTTAGTGTTAATTAATAAGTTGAAACAACTTCGTAAGTCTATTTTCGATAGAAAAATGGAAAGGATCCAATTCTAGCAAGTTTGAAATTTATAAGTAAAATTTCTTGGAATTGGTAAAACTCTTTCGATCAAAAGTGTATCACGCAGGAATCAAATCAAACCTATTTAAATGTTCCTGCTATTCTATATTTCCTTGAAAGGGGCGCTCAACCTACGGGAACTGTTCATGATATTTCAAGGAAGGCGGGAGTTTTTATGGAACTTTGCCTTAATCAACAGATTAAATTGAATTAATGAACTAAAAAAAAACATGGGATTTAAGCTTTCTTTTTTTTACTTATATTGATTGAGGAAACCCAAGCATTGTTATACTTCTCTACGAATTGATTTTTACGCCTACACCCTTTTGTATCTATGTTTATTATCTATATATATAGAGAGTGCCAATTCAATACAAGTCATTAGTTTTTTCTTTTATTTTATTTTTAGATTTTATTATTCAATATTGAAATTGAATTCTTTTTTATTTCAATTTATGGTTCCCGACATTGTGTTCTTTTCTTAATATTCACATTTATATTGACAACTGTGTATCAAACAAATATAATCCGATCGTGAATAAATGTATCTATTTCTCTCTGTTCTATGGACTTGTTTTTTTTTTTTTTACTTTATTCAAACGATGGGTTTATTGGATTTGCTGGGATACAAGAAGTCTTTCTTTTTTTTTTATTGAAAAAAATGGATAAGATAATAATGGATAACATATGAACGAAATCTGTGGGAGTCTAGAAATTTTGACTTGATCTAGATTCCTATCTTAATCTATATTCTTATTTTAGAAGTCATTGTATTTGCATCTAATATGTTCATTTTTTTTATGTTCAGAATCGATTAGAAATATTTTTGCTATTTGAATATTTTGATTGCGTTGTGCAATTCAATCCCTTTTTTGATTCCGATTGGATCTACACATTTTTTTTTCGGGTTGCTAACTCAACGGTAGAGTACTCGGCTTTTAAGTGCGACTAGCATTTTTTACACATTTGTATGAAGCAACGTCTTCGTCGATACCATCGGTAGAGCTTGTAAGACCGCGACTGATCCTGAAAGGAATGAGTGGAAAAAGCAGCATGTCGTATCAACGGATAATTCTGAGAATATTTTATTCTTAGCGGATCGGTCCAAAACTTTGTTTGAATTCTTGACGCTAAAAAAAATAAAATGAAATGAAAGTTGGGTTAAGTGAATAAATGGATAGAGCCCCATGGCTCCAATTCTAGGGAAACAAAAAAAGCAACGAGCTTCTGTTCTTAATTTGAATGATTACCCGATCTAATTACACGTTAAAAATATATTAGTCCTTGATGCGGGAAATGTTGTTCCCATAAGTGGATTATCCATTTTTTTTTTAGAAATCCTAATTATTAGTAGATATTCTCCGTTAGAGTGTGGGGATGAATGTGTAGAAAAAGCAGTATATTGATAAAAAGGTTTTTTTTTTCCAAAATCAAAAGAGCGATTAGGTTGAACAAATAAAGGATCTCGAGCCATCTTGTTATCCTAGAATGCACATAAACCGATTAAATTAGCTGGAAAAAGAGAGAATAAAGAGTCCGTTGATCAGTCTTATCTGTTTCCGGGGTATATATTTATTCTTTTCTTACTATAATAGCCTGTTTTGACCGTATCGTACTATGTGTTATTTAATAACCCAAAACAAAAGAAATCCCCTATCCCTGCTTTAAATCTAATTTCAAATGGAGGAATTTCAAAGATATTTAGAACTCGATAGATTTAGGCAACACGACTTCCTATACCCACTTCTCTTTCGGGAGTATATTTATGCACTTGCTCATGATCATGGTTTCAATAGCTACATGTTGTTGGAAAATATAGGTTATGATAATAAATCTAGTTTACTGATTGTAAAACGTTTAATTACTAGAATGTATCAACATAATTATTTGATGATTTCCGCTAATGATTCTAACCAAAATCAATTTTTTGGGTACAACAAGAATTTGCATTCTCAAATTATATCAGAAGGGTTTGCAGTCATTGTGGAAATTCCATTTTCTCTACGATTAATATCTTCTTTCGAAGGGGCAGAAATCGTAATATCTTACAAATTACGATCCATTCATTCAATATTTCCTTTTTTAGAGGATAAATTACCACATTTAAATTATACGACAGATGTACGAATACCCTACCCCATCCATCTGGAAATCCTGATTCAAACCCTTCGCTCCCGGGTGAAAGATGCCTCTTATTTGCATTTATTGCGGTTCTTTCTTCATCAGTATTCTAATTGGAATATTCTTATTATTATAACTAAATCTATTTCTATTTTTTCAAAAAGTAATCCAAGATTCTTTTTATTCCTATATAATTCTCATATATGTCAATACGAATCCATCTTCCTTTTTCTCGGTAACCAATCTTCTCATTTACGATTAATATCTTCTGGAGTCCTTTTTGAACGACTCTATTTACATAAAAAAATAGAACATTTTGCCGAAGTCTTTGCTAATGATTTTCCGGTCATACCATGCTTCCTCAAGGATCCTTTCATGCATTATGTTAGATATCAAGGAAAATCAATTTTGGCTTCCAAAGATACGCCTCTTCTGATGAATAAATGGAAATATTACCTTGTAAATTTATGGCAATGTCATTTTTATGTGTGGTCTCACCCGGGAAGGATCCATATAAACCAATTATCCAAGCATTCCCTCGACTTTTGGGGTTACTTTTCAAGTGTTCGACTAAATCCTTCAGTGGTGCGGAGTCAAATGCTAGAAAATTCATTTCTAATAAATAATGCTCCCAAGAAGCTCGATATAATAGTTCCAATTATTCCTCTGATTGGATCATTGGCTAAAGCGAGATTTTGTAACGCATTAGGGCA